AAAACATACCTAGAAACCGACTTCTGCTACTTAGACTTATTAATTAAGTTATAGGATTTTTTATTTTGTATAGAATATAAAAATAAAAATGATTCCATTTCTACCATTATTATGATAATACATATTCCAACCTGCTTGAATACCCGAAAAATCAATAGATTGGACATTTGAGCTTTTCGCTGAGATAAAAGCATAAAAATCCGAAAGAATATATATAGATATAGAATTAGAATCGGTTTTTTAGCATTTAACCCTCTTTTATGTTATGTATTTCGTTGTTCAAAAAATGATTCGCAGAGAAGAGAGATATTTTGTTTACGGATTTTTGAGTAGAATACGATTGTGAAGTGTAGAAGAAAAGAAGGTGTGTATGGCTTAAACACGTGTGGAGATATCTATAATATCTGTCTTTCTTCTCTTTTATTTTGTCGTTCTATGTTCTATTCGAGACAACACAGGTTGTGCTCTCCCAAAACATAATTTGAATTTTCTATTCAATTCAAAATTCAAATTGAAGTATGATACTTTTCTGATATCTGATAATTCTATATTGGGAACATATATAAATAATATATATCCGTCTAACAATTTATCTTGGGAGGGGGGGGGGTTACATATACTCATAATTGTTGTTATAATTATTATTAATAATGAAAATTGAGAAGGATTTTTTGATTGAAAAAATCCATACTGATTAGTTATATATCATATATCAAGTTGTATTTTCTTATGTCATTAGGAAACCAAAATTTGGAGATTCAAATCCAAGAATCAGTCATGCATTCTAAGTCAATAGTTAATGGGTCCTATTTTCAGAAAGTTGAATTTTGTATTTTGCGACTGAAAATCCACATTTTATTTTTCAATAGAAAGGTAAGAGAAAGTTTTGAACATTATGAATTTTGAGATAGACTCAATCGAAATTGAAAGGATGAATCAAACCCAATCAAAAGGTAAGAAGGATTAGGATTTCTTTGACTTTTAGTAAAAATTAAGGAAAACAGAACTCAAGGTGCAAGTACAATAAAAAAGCAGTTCAGTAATCCGGGAAAGTTTTCATCTATTTTGTATTTGTAGCATTTTGGCGACATGGCCGAGTGGTAAGGCAGAGGACTGCAAATCCTTTTTTCCCCAGTTCAAATCCGGGTGTCGCCTGATCAACAAAAAACTTGAAATATCTTTTTTCTTCTGTTGATATAACCCGCCGAATGATTCGCCAGCAGAAGCAGAGAAAGCAGACTGTTGATACTTGTTTGATTCTAAACACCTGGTCTGGGTGTTTTTCGAAAAAATTGTAAATATCTTTGCATATTTAGGCTTAGCTTTCAAGTAAATATTCGAATGCTAGAGGGGCTATCAAGACTTCGCAATTACCTTCTACTACAAATCAAAATTTTATATTATTAATCCATTGTATAATGACTGGACCTTGGATTAGATTGGAGAGCCCGATAGGAAATCGAAATAGTTGTGGAAGGGGGCGGAAGATACTTTATTATATACGAGGAACTCACGAAAATATCTCAGTGCTCAAGCATCCAATCAATTGAAATGGGGGTCAACAAAAAAAGAATAGGACCTATTATTCCTACATGTTCCATTAGTAACATTCCCTTGAGATGTTACTGCGGATTTTGCTTGGGTTTAATCTTTCCCGATTATAAATCATATAGGAATTTCTTATAAAATGAGCGAATTTATTGGATTGGTTTATTAATAGTTTTCGTTCTTTTTGACTCTGCGCCATTGATTCTACTATTATTAGTGAGGAATAATGGAACAATTCCTTTATATTTATAGAGATAGGGGACATAATTCATATGGATATAGTAAGTCTTGCTTGGGCTGCTTTAATGGTAGTCTTTACTTTTTCCCTTTCACTCGTAGTGTGGGGAAGGAGTGGACTCTAGGGGTCCTACTAATTGAGTTAAGGAAGCAAACTGTATCAATATCAATTGCTTTCTAGACGGTTCTGCAATACGTTTGGAACAAAATCAAAATATCTTCATTTTGAAATTCCATTGCACTCGACTGGAGTAATGTATTATAGGAATCATCCTCTTTCAATCAAAGAGCTATTTCAACGATTCCCATGTTTGTAGTTCGAAAGGGAGAGGATCCCAGGAAATTTATTCGAAGCTAATTCTTCCTAAATTTTCTATTCCAATCAATGCCCTCTTCCTAGGTGATACTGAGGAGGGCCGGACCCTTTTTTTATTTGTTTCTCTCTTTACTGTTCAAAGAAGAAGTGGTTTTGTTAAGTGTATACGCACTTTGTATGAGAAAGAAAGGATATAAACATAGTGGTTGTCTAACGAGATACTATGTAGAATAAGATCGTTAGGTGAGTCACATATTGCGCATTTACCGCTTTCGAATTTTGGAAATTGGATTTAGACTTTATCGACTTATTTCATATCATGGTTGAGGCGTTAAAAATCAGTGAGGTTTACTCTTCCTTTTCGATGCCCGTGGAACTACTGTCAATGGTTTAATTCTTGGGAATGTTAACAAAAAAATATTACTACGTGATTTTTTGAATATGCCTATATCTATCGCTTTTGCTTCATTGATTTGATTCTCTCAATTCAATAGATACCGAGATTCATATTGGAAATAAAAAATATAGTAATTCCAACTATAAGACATAGGAATAATTCAGATTGATCAGAACAAATAGATATAGCAAATAAATGGAATTGGATGCTATGTCAATCCCATATATGGAATTGATATTCACATATATCAAGATAATATTGTAGATTGATATATAAATCCATATCAAATGCAGCCTCTATCTTTATTTTATTCCATGGGGTAGCTTTATAACAACAATCTAACTAAAAAATAGTATGGTAGAAAGAAATAGATGAATCTTTCTACCATACTATCTATCTATTAGAATACTGCCGATTCTAGTCCACTCATTTCATTTAAGACATGAAATTGGAATCTTTTTAATTTTATTTCGTCAATTTTGGCTAAGAACTCAGAAGTCAAGTTTCATTCAAATTAGTTAATAATTAATCGTTTTGACTGACTGTTTTTACATAAATGATAAGTAGAAAAGCGGTAGGAACTAGAATAAATAGTGCAGTAGCAATAAATGCAAGAATATTTACTTCCATAATCTCATCGGTTTTTTACTTCGCAATAACTCGGGATTTAATCCCATAGAGATGATAAATCTTTGGCCTGTAAATTCAATGAATGAATATTACCTCTCGATGATCTTGAATCAGATCAATATCATGAATAACAATATCTGAACTATCAAATCAATTCGTCGTCGAGAATTGAATAGTATAACATAGGAAGTTCTTTTATCCATACCGCCCCAAACTTGGATTGCTGACCCAATCCAAAATTCCTTTATTTATTTATCATTTTTTCTTATCTGTTCTTTTTTTCTCTCTAATCTATCTAGTTCCTTATTGTACAATCATCTGATGAAGTCTCATCAAATAGCTCTTCCACTTCCAGTCGTCACATAATTACAAACCCAAACAAACAATAAAAGCTAAATGAAAAAAGAAAGGAGTTTAGAACGTAAACTAGTTTTGACTTGGAAGACAAAGAAGTGTGATAAAGATGAGACCGTATAAAATGAATATTCATAAAATTTACTATTTTATGATTTGTTCTTTCGTCGATGGGGCCTTAAAACAAAATGAAAAATAGGAAAAATGATTCATTCGCCTTTCTAAGATTCTAAGAGGAGTAGGATCTTTGGTTGATCTGTCCTTGCCCCTTCTTTCTTCGTAGATTATTAGCCCCGGGACACCTATACCAAAAGCTCAGTGTGAAATTTGCATGAAATCGATTTTTCAACTTCAAACTAGTAAGTCAGGTTCCATAAATCCGTAGCCAGAAAAATAAATTGTTTTTTTTTGTTTTTCTGGAAAGTATTTTCTTATATTCAATTTTGTTTTGGACAAGAAAGGAATTCCCTTTGTGTATGCGCGCCTCAAAAAAGTATAGTACTCGATTCCATTACATGCATCGGGGGCAATCGAAAAAGCCAGCATTTCTTGGAATACTTACTATAATGCTACCAATAATTGTACTAATCCAACCGCATATGTCTTTCTCCTACCAAAAGGAAAGAAAAAAGAAATAAGGATTTCCCCTTTGCTTTGCCAATGGAATTCTTCCCCCGGTCCTCTTCATAAATAAGGGAGATATTTTTTGATATATTTATTGGATCCGTCGGGACTGACGGGGCTCGAACCCGCAGCTTCCGCCTTGACAGGGCGGTGCTCTGACCAATTGAACTACAATCCCAGGGAAATACGGGATCTAGCAGAAATTTTTATTCTTTTTTATCTCCGGATCGGGTATTTATGAAGTACAAAGGGAGTTATATCATCTCATGGCGGATTGGCGAATTATTGGGCCGAGCTGGATTTGAACCAGCGTAGACATATTGCCAACGAATTTACAGTCCGTCCCCATTAACCGCTCGGGCATCGACCCAGGAAGAATCAATTTTCTACTTATTTTATTGGTAATCCATGATCAACTTCCTTTCGTAGTACCCTACCCCCAGGGGAATTCGAATCCCCGCTGCCTCCTTGAAAGAGAGATGTCCTAAACCACTAGACGATGGGGGCCTGCTTGACCAACGGCCATCATACTATGATCATAGTATGATCAGTTTTTTGAAATTGTCAATATAATCGACTGATTCTATCCGAGGGATCTTTCCCCCTTTCAGAATTGCATAGAATTTTTTTTTATTCGTCATTGACGAATTATTCATTAGAATCGACATTCGAAATCTAGTAGTAGTATTTTTTTTTTATTATTATTATTTCAATTGAATTTATTTCTATTATTTTAGTTTAGATTATTTAGTATTTCGAATTTTATTGAGAAATTTCTAAATAAAAAAGAAAAAAAGTAATAAATACAAAAAATCGAAATAATAAGGAATAGGAGGATTTTTTCAGGGAATGATTGGTCCGTCAGAAAAGGAAAAGGGTGTGAAATTAGATTTC